AAAAAAGAAATTGTGATGAACTAACACGGCGCGTGTATCTAGGGAATAGTCGCTTCAAAGCGAATTAGCCCTAGATACGTCTAGTCAATTTAATCCTGAATCGATCTAGAATATATGAAATTTATAAATTGTACTAATGATTCAAAAGTTATTTTCATTAAAAAAAAAACACAAAATAAACAAAACGGATTAAAAATTTTCGAGAAGAAAAAGGCCTTTTTCTAGACTGACTAATATCTGTTTTACATCTTCTAGGCGCAAATCTTCTATTTTCAGAAGATCTTCCTGCCTATTATTCAAAAGGTCTAATACTGTATATATATTTGACCTTTTAAGTAAATTATAGATCTTGGGTGGTAGTTCTAATTGATCAATAAAAATGGATTTAAATGCTATTTCTTTTTTCTTTTTTATGACTTTAGCTAATTTATCATGAAAAGTAAAAGGGGATAAAGGAACTATAGGTTGGTTGTTCTCTAAATGTGAGTTTTCTCCTTCCATATGTAAAAAGGGTATAAATAACTCAATCAAATTCCGTGAGGCTTCATGAAGTGCTTCTTTCGGAGTTAAACTTCCATTTGTCCATATTTCGAGAAAAAGTATCTCCTGTTTTTGATTTCCATTCCCATAAGAATGAATACTATGATTTGCATTTCGAACAGGCATGAATATAGCATCTATAGGATAACTTCTATCTTGAGAGTTATGTGGCGTTTTGATAGGATATCCACGATTTCTTTCGATTTCTAATCCAATACACAAGTTGATTGATTCCGTCAGATTAGCTATATGTTGTGTATTGTCAATGATTTGTACATAGGGTGGTAAGGCAATATCTTTAGCCGTTACATATCCAGGACCTCTAACACAAATAGATGCCTCACAAGTTCCATATAAATGACTTTTTAATACAATTTCTTTTAAATTCATTAAAATTTCATGGACTGATTCTTGAATACCCACTATGGTAGAATATTCATGTGACACTTTATCAGATTTTACGCGTGTGATACATGTTCCTTCTATTTCTCCAAGCAAAGTTCTTCGCATCGCAATTCCTATTGTGTCGGCTTGGCCTTTCATAAGTGGAGACAGAACAAAGCGCCCATAATAAAGACGTTTACTGTCTTTTATTGATTCAACACACTTCCATTGGCGTGTCCGAGTAGATACTGCTATTTTCTCTCGAACCATAGTAATATTAATTGATCATTGAATCATTTATTTCTCTTGTTTCTCTTGACAGCTCTTTAACGTACATTTCTATATTCGTCTTTTTTTGGGGGGTCTACATCCATTATGTGGCATAGGGGTTACATCCCGTATAAAAGTTAATAGTATACCACTTCTGCGAATAGCTCGCAGTGCTGCGTCTCTTCCGAGACCAGGACCCTTTATCATGACTTCTGCTCGCTGCATGCCTTGATCAACTACTGTACGAATAGCATTTCCTGCTGCGGTTTGAGCAGCAAAAGGCGTCCCTCTTTTCGTCCCCTTGAATCCACAAGTACCGGCAGAAGACCAAGAAACCACCCGCCCTCGTATATCTGTAATAGTGATAATGGTATTATTGAAACTGGCTTGAACATGAATAACCCCTTTTGGTATTCTACGCGCACTCCTACGCGACCCCATACGTCCATTTCTACGTGAACCGATTCGTGGTATAGCTTTTGCCATATTTTATCATTTCATAAATATAAGTCAGAGATCTATGGATATATCCATTTCATGTTACAAAGGATTCCTTATTTATTATCAGTTTCTTTTTAGTTCTTTAAGCGAGTCTGATTATCCCTGTCTTTGTTTATGTTTCGGATTGGAACAAATTACTATAAGTCGTCCCCTCCTACGGATTAATCGACACTTTTCACAAATTTTACGGACAGAAGCTCTTATTTTCATACTTGTTATTCCTTATTTTAAATTTGAATCCACTTCAGAATCTACTTCTTTGAAGACAAGAGTTTCTTGATAATTTTTCATATTGATTCCCTTATTCCACGATTAAGGGGTGTTCAAACCATAAAATTTGTGAATTCTTGTTGCGGAGTCGAAAAATTATACGATCCCAGGTTGAATCATAACAACTTACTTCAACTTTGACTCTATTGCGTTTTTTACAATTTCAAAGAATCCATTTTTGATACATTTTGTGTATAAGAAAGATTACCATATAGAACACAAAATTTCTCCGCCAATTCCTTGTAGTCTAGCCTCTCGGTCGGTCATTATACCTCGAGAAGTGGATAGAATTACAATTCCCATCCCACCTAAAATTCTAGGAATTCGTTGATAGTTAGAATAGATTCGTAGACCCGGTCGACTGATTCGGTTTAAATTGAAAAGGTTTCCGTAGGGCTTTTTTCGAGTCCTTTGGCGTCTCAGCGTTAAAACCAAAAAATTTTTATGCTTTTCGCGCTGTTTTCTCATATTTTCGATAAAACCTTCTCGTAAAAGTATTTTTACAAGATTTTCGGTACTATTAGTCGATGTTATTCGAACCACTCTTTTTTGATCCATATAAGCATTTCGTATAGAGGTTAATATCTCAGCAATAGTGTCTCTACCCATTATGCCTAAAAATTTTATTAACTCATTATTTGATATAATCAACATGCTTTTTTGTTTATGAATAATTTAAGGTATATGCGTGAGATACAATCTATCTCTTAATCTATATCTATTTTCTTTTTCAAATACCCTACTCTAAAAATTCTAAAAATAATTTTATAATACCTCGGGAGCTAAGGAAACTATTTTAGTAAAATTTAGTTTTCTTAATTCACGGGCGATTGCACCAAAAATTCGAGTTCCTCTTGGATTTCCTTCTTGATCAATAACAACTGCAGCATTGTCATCATATTGTATTATCATACCGTTGTCCCGTTTCAGTTCTTTACAAGTACGTACAATTACAGCTCTTACAACTTCTGATCTTTCTAGGGGCATATTTGGTACTGCGTCTTTGATCACAGCAATAATAATGTCACCAATATGAGCATATTGACGATTACTAGCGCCTATGATTCGAATACACATCAATTCTCGGGCCCCGCTGTTATCGGCTACATTTAAAAGGGTTTGAGGTTGAATCATACTATTTAAAAATTTTTTCTTTCAATGCAAAGGACAAAGAAAAAAAAAAGAAATATTTTTTGTCTAAAAAGAAAATTTTTTAAATTTTTCATAATGAAGAACCTTTTTGTTAGTTGTTCTTTTTATACTTTATCCCGAAATAATGAATTGAGTTCGTATAGGCATTTTGGACGCTGCTACTGAAATTGCTCGTCTAGCTATATTTTCCGTTACTCCATTCATTTCATAAAGTATTCGACCTGGTTTAACAACAGCTACCCAATATTCGGGCGATCCTTTACCCGAACCCATACGTGTTTCTGCGGGTCTTATTGTAACTGGTTTGTCTGGAAATATTCGTACCCATATTTTTCCACCACGACGTACATTTCGTGTCATTGCTCGTCGACCCGCTTCTATTTGTCTGGATGTGATCCAAGCGGGTTCAATCGCTTGAAGAGCATATTTACCGAAACAAATACGATTCCCCCGATAAGAAATTCCCTTCGTTCTTCCTCTATGTTGTTTACGGAATCTGGTTCTTTTTGGGTTATAGTTGATGTTTGTTTGTGAATTCCATCTCTACTACAGAACCAGACGTGAGAATTTCTTCTCATCTGGCTCCTCGCGAATAAAAGGATTCAAAAAAAGAAAATTTTCGCGGGCGGATATTTACTCTTTTGTTTAATTTTTAGACTTTTTTTGCACTTTCGAAGAATAGATCAATTCATCTGGGCTTCGTTCCGCCATCCCGACCAGTGAATCAGTAAGATTTCCTTTTCCATAGAATCTTTTGCATTCACAGCTTCCATCGTTCCCATCGCTTCTTAATTAATGCTTAGGTCTGAATTTTACAATGGAGCTCGTCATGGAAGTTGTTCTTGAGTCAATTTTCTAAGTCTTTATTGGCTCGAAGCTCTTGATTTTTTTGTTTTGCTCTAGGAAGAATAAGAGTCATTTACTTAAGATGAATCTTGATTCATGCTATATTACACTGCCCTTTATAATTTTAAAAATGACTTATCGACCTTACATTACTGGAACTCTATTTCATTATTTTTTTTCTCTCATCCTTCCGTTTATCTACATTTTTCTTGTATCTTTTTTTTTACAAAGATTTTTTCAGAAACAAAAAAGATTTCGGTCGCTACAAAGGTATGATCGTTATATTACATTTTGGCTGATTTTTTAAATTGAGATAATGTGAAGTGATGAGGTGGTTAGTATTTATCTACTTATTTATTCATACTAGGGGGCTGGGATAATCGTGTTTAATCCTAATTTAATCTTAACCCCAAAAAACCAACGAGTCACACACTAAGCATAGCAATTTAATCAAAAGGTCAGTCAAATTTTTATTTAACCCTATAAGAATTAATTGATGGTTTTGAAAAAAATAAAAAGAATGGAGGGGTTTAATTTTAAAAAGTAAGATTTTAGTATTCCTTGTCGATAAATATCCAAATTTTTATCCCCAACACACCATAGATAGTTCGAGCACTATAGGAACAATAATCAATTTTAGCTCCAATGGTTTGTAGGGGAACTCTGCCTTCTCGTATCCATTCAACGCGTGCAATCTCTTTTCCATCAATCCGACCTGAAATTTGAATTTGAATGCCTTTTGTATCTGCTTGTTCGGTTAATTCAATAGCCTTTTTCATTGCTTTTCGAAATGAAACCCTATTTTTTAATTGTTCGGCTAGAAATTCTGCAAGAATAGTGGGATTTCCATAAGGTTTTGAAATTTTTTTGATAACAACGTTAAGTTTACGATTCATACAATTTAATTCTTTTTCTAGGGTTGTCTGCAATTCTTCGACTCCTCGTGATCTACTTTCTAATAATAGCTTTGGGAATCCCATAAATATTATCACCTGGATCAGATCGATTCTTTTTTGAATCTCTATACGTGCAATTCC